AACGAAGCAATAAGTTCAAATTGAAGAAAAGAAATGAAAGTTTGACTCTTTTTTCTGTTGGACTAATCAATCCCTAAGCTGAAGAGATCTCATACTTTGTTACTTTAGTTTCGGTTTCTTTATATTTTATTTCATTATATAACGAAATGATAATTCGACTTTCTTATTATTACCTTATACTTTAACACATAAATACAATACATAATACATAATTTCTTAAATAGAATGTTTTAAGAATACTTTCTAAATAAATACTTTAATTTATATTTTAGAAATACTTTAATTTATATTAATATTAATTTCTAAATTTATATTTATATTATAATAATTTATATTAATTTAATAATATTAAATATTAATTTCTATATTTTCTATATTTACTTACAGATTTACTTAATATCTTAATATTAATAACTTAACATTAATAGACTTTTTAATATATTTTAACTTCTATTTATACTTTATCTTTATAGATATGATTATAGATATGAAAATGAAATTTATCTTTACTCTATTAAATTCTTTATCTTTATATTTATATTTTATATAATACTATCACTTTTATCACTTTGATTTTAATTTAATATTTAATATAAAATTATTATAATTATATATTTCTATATATTAGAATATTATAATTTAATATTTAATATAAAATTATTATAATTATATATTTCTATATATTAGAATATTATAGAAATATATTAATATATTATATAAATATAAATATAAAAATATTCTATTATATATTAGAATATTATATATAATTATATATAATATAATAAATAGAATATTATAATAAAAATATTAGAAAATTATAAAAAATTATAAATTATAATAAATTATATTATATATATATATATAGTTTATTATATAGTAATAGTATTATATATATATAGTTTATATAGTATATAGTATATATATAGTATATATATATATAGTTTATTATATAGTTTATTTAGTATATATAAATATAGTATATATAAATATAATACTATATATAAATATAGTAATAAATATAGTATATATAAATATATAGTTTATTATAGTATATATATGGTTATATATGTATATGGTTATATATGGTTATGGTTTGATAGTTTTTTTTTCTAGTTATAGATATAGTTCTAGGAAAAAAGGATAGAATATTTATGGGATAGCTGATTCATGAATGAATCATCAAATACAAATTGTTTTTTGAATCATAACATATACATATTAAAGTAGGAAAGACTCTTCGGATCTAGTCATAGATTTGGATTTGATTATAATTATATATTGACAATTCAAAAAAACTATTCATACTATTGTCATAGTATGATGACGGTCGGGCGGGTATGCCCTCATCGTCTAGTGGTTCAGGACATCTCTCTTTCAAGGAGGCAACGGGGATTCGACTTCCCCTGGGGGTAGTGGACTACGAAAGGAAGTTGATCATGGATTATCAAGAAACCTAGAATTCATTCTTACTGGGTCGATGCCCGAGCGGTTAATGGGGACGGACTGTAAATTCGTTGGCGAGATGTCTACGCTGGTTCAAATCCAGCTCGGCCCAAGAATTCGTCGCTCCATGAATAAGATCTAACCAATTTTTCTTCTGGAAACAGAAATGCCGGATCCGTATGTATAAAGAAATAAAAATAGTCCGTTTTTCTCTTTCTAACGATTGAAATTCTTAAGACTGTGTATGCCATACATATTGCTGGGATTGTAGTTCAATCGGTCAGAGCACCGCCCTGTCAAGGCGGAAGCTGCGGGTTCGAGCCCCGTCAGTCCCGAACTCGAATCCAATGAATTGATCAATTCATCTCTCCCCTTAACGGAAAAGGGAGGGCAGGTAACGAAATCGAATATCGAATAGAGTGTCCATATTTTGACCGAGAGGTCAGACGAAAAATGTCTTCGTTTATTGTACGATACACAACGAATTTCACATAATTATTTCGACAGAGTACTGTTTCGGGTTCAGATGAAACCACACTTTTTAGTTCCGAACAAACTTTGTTTGTGCATCTGCAATGACTAATTGGAAACAATCTATTTCATTCTCATCCAAATATAAATTTTTATGTTTTATGTATGTGTGTGTTCTAGTTCCAATCCAAGAAGGAAAGAAGAAAGATACTAATAAAATATAAAGACCAACCAAGCAATGCTCCTTTTGAAAGAAATCAGTTGTAATATTAGATTTTATTCGTCCTTTTATTTTTTACATCTCATTTATACTACTGTGTTTGTATTTGCATTGCATATTGTATGACCCATAGAAGATACCTAATACCTTAAAAATTTATGTATATTTGAAAGGAATAAGAATTGGATAAGTGTTTAAAAACTAAGAATAGGTGATATAAAAGGAAAAGCGGGAAAATTAAATGGGATTTCTGATCCAATAACAATAAAGAATTTTTTTTTATTTCTGTTTAATTTAGATTTTTGAGTATGGATAAAGGATATTCCTATGTTATACTATTCAATTCGCGACGATAAATCGATTTGATAGATCATATATTTTTATTCATAATATTGATCTGGGTTAGTATCATTAAGATACAATTCATACCTTTGAACTGATAGGAGTCCACTTTATCATCTATATGGGATTAGATCCCGAATTATTGTGAAACAAAGAGATTCTATTATGGAAGTCAATATTCTTGCGTTTATTGCTACTGCGCTGTTCATTTTAGTTCCTACTGCTTTTTTACTTATCATATACGTCAAAACAATCAGCCAAAATGATTAATTTGAATGAAACTTGAATTCTTCATTTTTATTAAAGGGTTTCAAATTCGATTTCAGTCTTAAATGAAATGATGGGGCTGGAATCATAAGTATCTGATATAGTGTGGTAGAAAGAGCTATATATAGCTCTTTCTACCACACTATACTATAAATTGAGTTTTGTAGAATATTTCATATTCTTAGCACATAGAGTTGTATTGTATATAGAAAGAAGCTTTCTCTTATATGGATCAATTGACAATCAAATCAAATAATCAAATAAATAATAATAATCTAAAATAAATAAATAAATATAAATAAATAATATATTATATACATCATATATATAAATAATATATATATCTAATAATATATAAATAATATATAATAATTAATATATAATAATATAATAATAATATAAAAAATATATAATTATCTAATTCTAATATTGACTAATATTTAGAATTAAACGAATATAGATAAACTAAACTAAGTCAAGGTATTTTTTTTTCAGCTTTGGCAAAACGATCACAATTGATAGAATTATATTATTCAGTAAAGTACTAAATTAGTAATATTAATATTCCTAGCTCTAAAGCCCACTCCTTCCCCATACTACAAGTGAAAGAGAAAATGTAAACACTACCATTAAAGCAGCCCAAGCGAGACTTACTATATCCATGTGAATGATGTCCCTTATCTCTATGAAATGAAGTATTTATTCCATTATTAATTCAGAATTATAGTGGAATCAATGGTGCAGAGTCAAAATAGGATTCTTACTTACGGCTAGTGATGAAACAATTTTACGAATCCACTCGTAAAAAGGTCCTTTATTTCTTAGTCAATAGATTCTATTGAAATTTAAAGAATTGGAAATAATAAATAATAAGAAATAATAAAATAAAATATAAAATATATATTAAGATATATAAGATAGATAATGAAATAGAAGAAAAAAAAAATAAGAAAAGAAGAATAACCATTTTGATTTCATTTCTGAGCACTCAGAGCCTATCCTGAGTTTGGATACAAAGTATCCTCGCTCATTTCTTTCCACATCTTTAACCTTAGGAACCAAAATGGAGTGTCTCTTAGGAATCCTTGGATACCAAGATTTACGACTTCTTATTTTCATAGTTCTGATGCCCAGAATAGAATGAATTATCATTATTTCTTTTATTTGGTTCAATTCAGAATAGCCCAAACCAATGCATTAATAAGATTGGATTGCTTCAGATTTATTGGTATCTGTTTGAGCCACACTCAGAAACCAGATTTTTATCAATTTTTATAAAAAAGATGACAGTCTTTTATAGGACCTACGGGTTCTCAAAATCAAGTATCGACAGATCTAGTCCCTTGCCTATGCTTTTGCGGGGCAAGAATTTGTCAAGTTCGATCAGCAGGATTAAAAACTTCCAAGTCTTTTTTTGTTGATCAGGCGACACCCAGATTTGAACTGGGGATAAAGGATTTGCAGTCCCCCGCCTTACCACTTGGCCATGTCGCCAAATTCCATTTGTATTCCCTTAATGGATGAAAAATCCAATTGATTTACGACTAATTATTATCAATTACAATTCTAATCAAATTCTAATCAATTCTAATATTCTATTTTCGAATATTATATTCGAAATATTAATATTAATTATATTAATATTAATTATAATATTATATGTGTATATGTAAATATATGTGTATATGTAAACCCCAGAACAGTGTAAACTACAGAGCTGGAATTTTTATACGTGGATACCGAATGAATAGAAAATAGACATTATGATTATGATTTTTGATCGAGTGCGACTTGACCTATGTTGCACCAAGTTCAATTATGAGAAAAGATGCGATATATGGATAGCTATATCGGCATGTGCCGGTATGTACTTCCTAAAGATTACTCCTCTGAGTATTACGTACGCAATTCAATTGTATTTTCGAAATTCTACTACCAAAAAAGATTTGCGAATTACTTTTTGAGCGTTTGTGCTAAAAATAGTTAAACTCTATGCTATTCCTGATTCTTCTGTTTTTATCTCATTCATAGAGAGCAGATTGATTCCCAAATTCATTTATTTTTTGTACCCTGATCGTAATATCATAATAAAAGAATTGGGTAGAAATTGGATCAATTTTCTTATCCGATACCGATAAAAGACTCCGTCAACCTAAGTGACAGAATTTTTTCTCAGGAATGCTTTATCAATTTTAATTTCTTTCTATTTGTACCTGGCTCAAATTCGAACTTGCGTAAAAAATGCCCTCCATTTCTCTGTCTTGCTTCCGTTCATACGTATGATATATATGGATAGAGTTGGCTAAAATTTTATGTGATTCAGTAAACAGAATACCCATTCCATCATTGCTAGATCGATCGGTATGGTTCGATGAATAGTGAGCTAAGCCAATAATGGGATTTTTTCAATAAAGAGGAAACTTCAGATTAAGATGCTCCAGAATGGAAATGAAGGAATGTCCACAATACCTGGATTTAGTCAGATACAATTTGAGGGATTTTTTAGGTTCATTAATCAGGGCTTGGCGGAAGAATTTCATAAGTTTCCAAAAATTGAAGATAGAGATCAAGAAATTGAATTTAATTTATTTGTGGAAACATATCAATTGGTAGAGCCCTTGATAAAAGAAAGAGATGCTGTATATGAATCACTCACATATTCTTCTGAATTATATGTACCCGCGGTCTTAATTTGGAAAACCGATAGAAATATGCAAGAACAAACAGTTTTTATTGGGAACATCCCTATAATGAATTCTTTTGGAACCTCTATAGTAAATGGAATATACCGAATTGTGATCAACCAAATATTGCAAAGTCCTGGTATTTACTACCGTTCAGAATTGGAACATAACGGAATTTCTGTCTATACCAGTACTATAATATCGGATTGGGGGGGAAGGTCAGAATTAGAAATTGACAGAAAAGCAAGGATATGGGCCCGTGTAAGTAGAAAACAAAAAATCTCTATTCTAGTTCTATCATCAGCTATGGGTTCGAATATAAGAGAAATTCTAGATAATGTTTGTTACCCTGAGATTTTCTTGTCTTTCCCGAATGAAAAAGAGAAAAAAAAGATTGGGTCAAAAGAAAATGCTATTCTGGAGTTTTATCAACAATTTGCTTGTGTAGGGGTAGGGGGAGATCCGGTATTTTCTGAGTCCTTATGCAAGGAATTACAAAAGAAATTTTTTTACCAAAGATGTGAATTAGGAAAGATTGGTCGACGAAATATAAACCGGAGACTGAATCTTGATATACCCCAAAACAATACATTTTTGTTACCACAAGATATATTGGCTGCTGTGGATCATTTGATTGAAATGAAATTTGGAATGGGTATACTTGACGATATGAATCACTTGAAAAATAAACGTATTCGTTCTGTCGCAGATCTATTACAGGATCAATTCGGATTGGCTCTTGTTCGTTTAGAAAATGCGGTTCGAGGAACTATATGTGGAGCAATCAGGCATAAATTGATACCGACTCCTCAAAATTTGGTAACTTCAACTTCATTAACAACTACTTATGAATCGTTTTTTGGCCTACACCCTTTATCTCAAGTTTTGGATCGAACTAATCCGTTGACACAAATTGTTCATGGGCGAAAATGGAGTTATTTGGGTCCTGGGGGATTGACGGGGCGAACTGCTAGTTTTCGGATACGAGATATCCACCCGAGTCACTATGGACGTATTTGCCCAATTGACACGTCCGAAGGAATCAATGTTGGACTTATTGGATCATTAGCTACTCATGTTAAGGTTGGTTATTGGGGATCTATAGAGAGTCCTTTTTATGAATTATCTGAGAGATCAAAAGAGGCACAGATGGTTCATTTATCACCAAATAGAGATGAATATTATATGGTAGCAGCAGGAAATTCTTTGGCCTTGAATCGGGGTATTCAAGAACAACAGGTTGTTCCGACTCGATATCGTCAAGAATTCCTGACTATTGCATGGGAAGAGATTCATCTTAGAAGCATTTTTCCTTTCCAATATTTTTCTATTGGAGCTTCCCTCATTCCTTTTATCGAGCATAATGATGCGAATCGAGCTTTAATGAGTTCTAATATGCAGCGCCAAGCAGTTCCCCTTTCTCGTTCCGAAAAGTGCATTGTTGGAACTGGGTTGGAAGGCCAAACGGCTCTAGATTCGGGTATTTCAGCTATAGCCGAACACAAGGGAAAAATCATTTATACTGATACTCACAAGATCGTTTTCTCAAGTAATGGGGATACTCTAAGCATTCCATTAGTTATGTATCAACGTTCCAACAAGAATACTTTTATGCATCAAAAAACTCAGGTTCGGCAGGGTAAATATATGAAAAAGGGACAAATTCTAGCGGGTGGTGCGGCCACAGCTGGTGGGGAACTCGCTTTAGGAAAAAATGTATTAGTAGCTTATATGCCATGGGAAGGTTACAATTTTGAAGACGCAGTACTAATTAGTGAACGTCTGATTTATGAAGATATTTATACTTCTTTTCACATCCGGAAATATGAAATTCAGACTCATGTAACAAGCCAAGGTCCTGAAAGAATAACTAAGGAGATTCCGCATTTAGAGGCTCATTTACTCCGAAATTTAGACAGAAATGGAATTGTTATGCTGGGATCTTGGATAGAAACAGGTGATATCTTAGTAGGTAAATTAACACCTCAGACAGCGAATGAATCATCATATGCCCCAGAGGATAGATTATTACGAGCTATACTTGGCATTCAGGTATCCACTTCAAAAGAAACT